TAAAACATCTCCTTGCCAAGGAGAAGATACGGGTTCGATTCCCGCCGCTCGCCAGCTTAATTTAGTAAGGTACTATGATAAAAAATTTCGTCTAGTTGACTACTTAACTACTTATATTAAATTAAGTAGGTGTTAGTCTAATACCGTATCCCTTACTATCTTACCCTTCCTTTGCACCCCACTCAAAAAAAAGGGGGCTCCGGCGGCGGGAATCGAACTCGCCAACAGGACTCCCTAAATCAGGGATTCACCGAGACGAACAACTGGCAAACTGCTTTTAAAGGGAAGGGAGGTAGACTGTGCCTTTCTTTCATTTCATTTTTCTTTTCTGCAGGGTAGGAAGGAGCCTTGAGAGTTCTTCTTGTAGGGGCAAGTGACTTTGTAAACTGCTCAATTTGGCCCTCTAGGGCCGGGAACTAATGAATAAAAAAGGGTTGGATACCGCCCAGCCCTCTACCATATCCATACAAATAGAATAGTCCTTTTATACAGACAGCTAAGTGCGGAGACGGGAATCGAACCCGTGACCTCAAGGTTATGAGCCTCGTGAGCTACCAAACTGCTCTACTCCGCTCTGGAGGGCCGGAAACTGGTGGACGAAAAAGGTTGAATACAGGCCTCTACCATGTCTAGACAAATAGAATAGTCCTTTTATACAGAATGGAGCGGGTAGCGGGAATCGAACCCGCATCGTTAGCTTGGAAGGCTAGGGGTTATAGTCGACGTTGGTTGATTATTTTTAACGTCTCTAATTCAAAACCGAACATGAAATTTGGATTTCATTCGGCTCCTTTATGGATATTCTCACCACTTAACATCTATGTCAGCTTTTCTATCTGAATGGAACCAAAGCTCTCCGCTTTCTAGATGATCCCTATAGAGTAGGAAATAGAAATTATACTAAATCTATCTAATCTACTTACTTCGTTCCCTAATTTTATTCAAGAGATCCTGAGGAAAAGAATTGGGTTTCCACCGAGCTGAAACAATATGCTGATGGTTCTAGTAAACCAAAACTACCGTTTTTTAGCTATTTGGCTTCCATTTCCTTTTTTAACAAAAGAAGATTTAGTTACGATTGGAAATAAACTTTTTTGTATCTTCATCCATAGATCCTTTACTCATATTTAAAAAATGGGAATACTTAATCCAATGCAAAATTATGCTTCGCGACTCTGTACTCATAATCCAATTTGTATTTTGGATGCAATTTCCATTAGTCTTTGGATACAAATCGCGAGAATGTATATTCTTCCTCAATATGCTATTGAGAGGAAAAGGATTAAATCCTTTATAAGAACTAAAGTTTTCATCGGAATATAAAAAACTTAAGGACACCTTAAGTATATCATTTCAAATTCAGTTATTAATAGAACGAATCACACTTTTACCACTAAACTATACCCGCTACATGTAGATTATGATACCAACGCTACCCTTTGTCAAGGGTAGCCATTCGAGAAGGAGGCTAATTCCCCCTTATTGAATCAAATGGAGAAGGTTCATGACAGTGAGCGATTGGTACTTCGATCGCGGGCCTTTATTTTAGGGTTTAGATAGCCTCTCTGGTCTGTAAAATACATATCTTCTTACCATCCCAATAGCGTATGAACCTAATGTATGCATTTCGATTAGGGTCGTATTCTTATTCTATGGTTACGACTACAATGATCATTATTTGCTTTGCGAGGACGTAAGTGTGCCAGACTGCTGTAAGGAATAGTTTGATTATTCCTACAATATACACTAGGAGATATAGGGGGCAGCACTGCCCCCATAAATCCCTTTCTTCCTTTTCCTTTTTGTTCAATTCTGAACAAAGAAATTGGGGAAGATGTTTTCTTCCCCCACTTATCATGAAGTCCGAGCCCTAGAGAAAGAGTGAGATGAATTTCAAAAATTCATCATAGACTTTCCCTATGGCTTGAGAGAAGCAAGAAACAAAGAGTCGTAACTTAAAGAGAAAGGCGGACAGGACCCGACGGATTTACCTGATTACGTCAGGTAAATCCTTACCTGAGAAATTTTGGTCAGGATTTACCTGATGTAAAGAAGATCCTAAATGTCTCTGGTTAGTCGATCCTCTCCATTTACTAATTTCCTCCCCTCTTTTCCACTCAATTCTAGTTTATTAGATTCTTGTTTAAAAGAATCAAAGAAGATGAATAGAACTAAGAACACATAAAAAAAGCATAGAGGACCAAGACCATTACCAAATGTTCCTCTCAAGAATCATATTGGGTATCTGTTCCCTTCCTTTTCCCGCTAGGATCGGAAATCTTATATTTTTCATATCCATATACCATCGAACCCTTAGGGTTACAGAATCCTCCTTTTTTCCTAGTCTTCGGAAACAGAAAACCCATAGCCGGGAGGAGTTAGGTATGTAGGGTATGGTTTATTATTTTTTGTTGGGCAGGCAGTAGAATAATTTTTCTACTCTGCAATATAAATTCTACTGCCCACTTTTTACAAGCAAATTGTTGCTAAAACTCTAACATAGTTTGTTCAAAATGCACCAACTAGAATCCTTGGAGAATATTCAAGTACCCCCTTTCCAAGGGGTACCTGTTAAAAATCGCTTCAACAAATCCGTCCAAAACTTTTTAAGAAAAATGGAAAAGTTTTGAACTCGAAGGTTTTTCCAAGAGATGCCTGTTAAAAATAGTTTCAATCTCTCACCAAAACAGATAAGAAGTATCTCACTGAAAATTACTAACCAGCCATATGGGTATATGAAGAGCGCGAATTCCTTTATACCCCACCCAATTACAATTAAAGGAAATAAAACATAAATGGAGAAAATTCTCATCATAAGATCAGCCAATAGAAGAAAAAAGTCCCTAATTCTGCAGAACGTTCTGAGCACGTGAAAAGTCAATAGCCTAAAGATAAAAAAGAAAAAGTATACCATTTTTTTGACAGCAGCTCTTATTGCCCCTTTGGCCTTTTTTTTGGCCTTTTGTATTATCCGATTCAAAAATCGATTCATATTCAAAAATTGATTCATATTTGTTCACCTCCTCTAAACAATCTAACTTTCGTGCTTTGGTTTAGTGAGTCGTCCGAGATCGTGTTTACATACCTATGAACTTACCCTCTTCAAGTATATTGGATACTACTATACTAATAATTATAGTAATAATTTTTTATTGTGTCAACCCTCTCTTCACGTATTTTATTATACGTATTTTTTTATATAATAAAATAAAAAAAAACCTCTACTTTGTGCAAGTGATAAGAGAGAATATGAAAGATTTTCTTATTTTTCTTGATTTTCTCAAGATTTTGAACCTTGCCATGAATAAACTTCTATATCTCGATCTCGATATATACATATATAATCTCTACATATATCTCTATATGTACATATATTATGTACATTATGCAGTAGACCCATAATGGGAAATCAAAGTGGCTAATTTTGGAATTGAATAAAAAGCCCTTTTAACTCAGTGGTAGAGTAATGCCATGGTAAGGCATAAGTCATCGGTTCAAATCCGATAAAGGGCTTTTTAATTTGGTGGTAGAGTAATGCCATGGTAAGACGTAAGTCATCGGTTCGAATCCGATAAAGTACTTTTCTACTAAATTTATTATTTATTCACCTTTTTTTCTTTGTTTTTGAAAATTTCTCCATTTTTTCTTGAATTTTATGACTTAGTGTGGGATGCATGCATTTTTGGTCTGAACACTAAATGAAGCACGGAGTGTAAATTGCAAAAAAGAAATCAAATTGGACTCTTTTTCCTGTTAGATCAATCAAATCACTACCTGTACTGAACTAATCTAGAATCCCTTTTATTAATCTATTCTTATTCTATACCCTTTAAATGAATTTCCCTAAAAAGTAGGAGATGATCCGTGAATTAACCTAACCATCAACTAAAAAAAATCCTAAGAAAGCATAACAGAAAAGTAGGAAAGACTCTTTGCTTTGGATCTAGTTATACTCTTCGAGTATATTGACAATTCTAAAAAACTGCTCATACTATCATTATAGTATAATGACGAGCGGTTGTATATGGCCCTATCGTTTAGTGATGCCCCTATCGTCTAGTGGTTCAGGACATCTCTCTTTCAAGGAGGCAGCGGGGATTCGACTTCCCCTGGGGGTAGGGAGTATTATGAAAGGAGGTTAATCATAGATTATCAAAAACCCTAGAATAAATTCTTCCTGGGTCGATGCCCGAGCGGTTAATGGGGACGGACTGTAAATTCGTTGACGATATGTCTACGCTGGTTCAAATCCAGCTCGGCCCAAAAATCTAGGGCTTCGTGAATATGAACTAAATCCATTTTTTTTCTTCCATAAAAAAAAATGTCTGATCCATAGAAATAAAGGATAAAGAGAAAGGGGGAAATTTCTTTCTAATCCATATTTCTCTCATTCCTTTTTTACAAACAAAAGAGTTTTTCTTATTGAAAGGTGGATTATCATCCATTTTAAGCGATAAAAAATCGCGACATACTAGTTATGTCACTCTCACTATACCCACATACGATATATGGGTATGTAGTATATGATTCGTCTATTTCTTAGAGTACGACAGACGAATCGAATCTTCTTATGGTTCTATTTAAAAATAGGTATAGGTATGCCATACACCCCGCGGGGATTGTAGTTCAATTGGTCAGAGCACCGCCCTGTCAAGGCGGAAGCTGCGGGTTCGAGCCCCGTCAGTCCCGAACTAGGGTTCAATGAATGGGTAAATTCATCTTTCCTTTTTCCATAAAAAATTTCCATCAAAAAAAGGGGGCAGGAGACAAGATCAAATACCTATGGGGCATCCTTACTTCACTTTTTTGATTTCGCATTTTTCATTAAAGAGGGAGGGAAGGCCTATAGGAATTTCTTTTTTCACTACTCCCGGTTGATAAAGAAAGACATACATATCATACGTGGATTAGTATAATTTAGGATATTACTCTATCCTTATGATGATACCATCCTCATCTTAACTTCCTATTCGACTCTTATGGATTATGGAATAGAGTACCGGTATTTTATCGGAATCCATACATAAATTGTATTCGTTTATTCTTAGACAGTGAATTTAATATAATTAGTACTTTTTGGGTTAAACCAGGCCCCTTCCATTTTGTAGTTCCAACTTTGTTTGTGTATGTTCAATGACTAATTGGAAAGAATCTATCTCATTCTCATTCCATTTGCGGACTCCTTTTTTATGGATCCGCTCTCATCTTTAGACCCAAAAAGTGGATATTGATAGTAACCTAATAAAATAAAAGAAAAACCAAGCAAAGCAAACGCCCTTTTTCCTAAATTTAAAATATTCGATTTTTTTTATTTAAGCCCTCTTTTCTCCATCTCACTTCTACTTCTACTGCTTATTTGTATGTCTATGTGACCCATAGAAAGTCGGTCATATAATACATACATACATAATTGTATGTATAACTATAAGAAAAAGGAAGGGAAATTGGATAAGATAAGAAAGATCGTGGGTTATAGATATAGAAAAGAAAAAGTAGAAAAGGATGAAAAAAAGAGAGAATTCCTAATCCAATCAAAAAACCAATTTTGGTCTTAGTATGGATAAGGGATCTTCCTATGTTATACTATTCCACTCTCAACCATGAATTTATTTGATAGATCCGATATTCATAATATTGAATTGATTCAGTATTATCAGAATGCAAGTCCTCCCCTTGAATTTACAGGATACCCCTTTTTCCTCTCCATGGGATTACATCCCGAGTTATTGCGAAAAAAAAAAGAGGTTATGGAAGTCAATATTCTCGCATTTATTGCTACTGCACTGTTCATTCTAGTTCCTACTGCCTTTTTACTTATTATTTATGTAAAAACAGTCAGCCAAAATGATTAATTGGAATTCCAATTAATCATTGAAGAAATGAAAAAGGGATTAAATAAAATAAAAATCCAAGTCTTAAATGAAAGGATCTGGTTGGAATCATAAAGTGTGGTAGAAAGAACTACATATAGTTTTTTCTACCACACTTTAGAGTCTTTCTATTATATTATCTTGAATCTACATAGAATAGATTAGTAGATTGAAATAGTAGTCTAATTCAATTTCTTTTTTCACTGCATCCACTTAATTTCAATCAAGTCAAAATAAAAAAATCGAAGACAATTCTTCACGAAAGAATCCATGGAGGGAGAGAAAAATAATATGAGAATAGACTATAGTAAAAGGAAAAAAGTAAAAGTCAAAATCAGCGAATCTTTCATGCTTAAACATGCGGCGAGATGCTTCAAAAGAGCATAAAAATTTTTCTAAGAATAAGAAAAGAGTATAAAACAAATGGAAAGTGTGCGATATGTTGTGAATAGCTCCGTGGAAGAAAGTCTAATTTTCTTATGTATAGAACTTTTTTAACCATTCGTCACTTCTAGTAGAAATTCTGAATTGCTGTAATCGCTCTTTCTATTTCTATAGAGTAGAATAGAACGACTCCTTCTTACAAGAGTTTCTTACAGGAGTGAAACAAAACTAAAGAAAGAAAGAATAAAGTTTGGCAAAATGATTAATGCAAAAGGATCAATTAAAGAAAAGAGTTGATACAACAATTCGACTACTCAATCAATTAGTAGTATCCCTAGAGTCCACTCCTCCCCCATACTACTAGTGAAAGAGAAAATGTAAAGACTACCATTAAAGCAGCCCAAGCGAGACTTACTATATCCATGTAAATTATGTCTCCTATTTCTATGAAGAAATTATTCTACTATTGATCAATAATCATAGTGGAATCAAGGGTACAGAGTCAAAAAGGGATTCTGCCCTAAGGCTATGGATGAATCAGTTCAAGGAATTTACTCCTAACAAATTCTTATAGGATTTCTGGTAGAATTGGAGAGCATTAAGTATAAATACGATACATAGCCTTTTCCTTAAAAAAGAGTACGGGGATGATGTCCTGAATGGAAGACGCGGGAATAGAAAGATTTTTTCTTCCTTTTGTTACCTTTTTTTTATAAGCAAAGGACGTCAGAATATACCATAAAATTAGGATAGATAAATATTTATTGGATACCTACCTTGCCTATGTTTATTTTTAACCTAAACCCTACAGCCCCGCTTTCTATCATTCTATGAAAGAATGAGGAGACTTTATCCACAACTCCGAAATTGATTTTTGATCAGCCTATTCAATCTGATTCTCGACGGAATCAGTAGCCCTTACTTTAGTGTATGTAGGTAGCATAAGATGTACGATAAATAAAATGTATAATAATTAGGAAGTCTTGATATTCCTTCGTGGAGTCCCTTCTTCAATCTTAGATTGAAAAAAAAAAGAATGCCCCTTAGGAGCCCTTTGAATATCAAGATTTCTGACATCTTAGCCTCGTAGTTTTAAATTCTCGAATCAATTAAGAATCAATTCAAATTAATAAAAGAATAAGTAAACGCTACCTCATCCCTATTGGTAGCTGTTTGGGCCACTACCGACAAAACAAACCCTAATAGAACTATGGATTCTCAAAATCCAGTATCGCCAGGCCTAGTTATTCTCTTGCCCCAGCTTATGCGGGGTACGAATTTGTCGAGTTCGATCAGTACTATAAGCCTAAGTATTTTATTGATCAGGCGGCACCCAGATTTGAACTGGGGATAAAGGATTTGCAGTCCCCTGCCTTACCGCTTGGCCATGCCGCCAAAAAATCCGATCTAAAATCGAGAAAAGAGCAAGTATTCATCCACGTTTTCTTACTAAAACCCCCTTTCTTTTATCTTGAATCTAATTCTACTTACTTTTTTCCAATATTTTTCCAAAAATCTATTCCTGCTTTTTTTGGATCCAGTTTCGATTATTCTCCTCCATGGATTCTATCTTAAAACACACATTGCTAACACTAGAAAACTTCCCTTTTCTTTCTATTGAGATGAAAAAGGAGAAAAAGTGGATTTCCAGTCACAGGCTGCAAAATTCAGAACAAATTGGAACCATTAACTAGAATTCTACTTTTTTTGAATTGCAGTAGTGAACGACTCTTAAATCAGTATTCTCTCCCCCCCTTCCTTTTAATGGCATAATAAAATAGAATGGGTTTATGCCTAATCCGTGTATAGGTAAACTCCAGGTCCGAACAGCATTATTATCCATAACAGCATTATTATCCATGGATCCCCCTTATGTACATATCTCTATGGGGAATCGTGCTTTAATTTTTCATTGCATTAAATATCTTGAATAAAAAAAGGAAATTTGCTCTGATATAGAGTATGACCTGACCATCTTGGCCCACCCAAGTGAAATTACGATAAAAGCAGGGATATGTGGAGAGGTGGATAACTAGATTGGCATGTACTTAAAAAAAAGGACTTACTTTATTTTAGGATTCTACAATGAAATCCTATATTTTCTAGCAATTCTACTACTACGAAACAAAAAAGAACCCTCAAATTCTTTTTTGAAATTAAACTAAGCGTGCTATTCTAAATCGAACTAAAGTCAAACTTTCTAGTGCTTATAAATTATTATATTATGGCTTTATCCCATTCATAGAAAGGAGATAAAATGAGAAATCTTTGCCATCCAATCTGATTAGAATATCATTAAGTGGCAGAATTTTTTTCTAGGAATGTTTTATCAATTCATTTTCATTCGATTTGTACCCCTGGCAAATTCGAACTTTCCTCGAAATTGTCTCTATTCATATGTATGAAATACATATATGAAATACGTATGTGGAGTTCCCTAGAATTTCATGTGATTCAGTAAACAGAATATAGATTCCATGATTGCTAGATCGATCCATAGGGATTGATGAAGAGTGAGCTGATAATGGAATTTTTCTTCGATAAAAAGGAAACTTAAGATTAAGATGCTCCGGAATGGAAATGAGGGAATGTCCACAATACCCGGATTTAGTCAGATCCAATTCGAGGGATTTTTTAGGTTCATTAATCAAGGCTTGGCAGAAGAACTTGAGAAGTTTCCAACAATTAAAGATCCAGATCACGAAATTGCATTTCAATTATTTGCGAAAGGATATCAATTGCTAGAACCCTCAATAAAAGAAAGGGATGCTGTGTATGAATCACTCACCTATTCTTCCGAATTATATGTATCTGCGAGATTAATTTTTGGTTTCGATGTGCAAAAACAAACCATTTCTATTGGAAACATTCCTATAATGAATTCCTTAGGAACCTTTATAATAAATGGAATATACCGAATTGTGATCAATCAAATATTGCTAAGTCCTGGTATTTACTACCGCTCGGAATTAGACCATAAGGGAATTTCTATCTACACCGGGACTATAATATCAGATTGGGGAGGAAGATCGGAATTAGCAATTGATAAAAAAGAAAGGATATGGGCTCGCGTAAGTAGAAAACAAAAGATATCTATTCTAGTTCTATCATCAGCTATGGGTTCGAATCTAAGAGAAATTCTAGATAATGTTTCCTACCCTGAAATTCTCTTGTCTTTCCCGAATGCTAAGGAGAAGAAGAGGATTGAGTCAAAAGAAAAAGCTATTTTGGAGTTTTATCAACAATTTGCTTGTGTAGGTGGGGACCTGGTATTTTCGGAGTCCTTATGTGAGGAATTACAAAAGAAATTTTTTCAACAAAAATGTGAATTAGGAAGGATTGGTCGACGAAATATGAATCGGAGACTGAATCTTGATATACCTCAGAACAATACATTCTTGTTACCACGAGATGTATTGGCCGCTACGGATCATTTGATTGGAATGAAATTTGGAACGGGTATACTTGACGATGACGATATGAATCACTTGAAAAATAAACGTATTCGTTCGGTTGCGGATCTGTTACAAGATCAATTCGGACTGGCTCTTGATCGTTTACAACATGCGGTTCAAAAAACTATCCGTAGAGTATTCATACGTCAATCGAAACCGACTCCACAAACTTTGGTAACTCCAACTTCAACTTCGATTTTATTAATAACTACTTATGAGACCTTTTTTGGCACATACCCCTTATCTCAAGTTTTTGATCAAACTAATCCATTGACACAAACTGTTCATGGGCGAAAAGTGAGTTGTTTGGGTCCTGGAGGATTGACGGGGAGGACTGCAAGTTTTCGGAGCCGAGATATTCATCCGAGTCACTATGGGCGTATTTGTCCAATTGACACGTCCGAAGGAATCAATGTTGGACTTACTGGATCCTTAGCTATTCATGCGAGAATTGATCACTGGTGGGGATCCATAGAGAGTCCATTTTATGAAATATCTGAGAAAGCAAAAGAAAAAAAAGAGAAACAGGTGGTTTATTTATCACCAAATAGAGATGAATATTATATGATAGCAGCAGGAAATTCTTTGTCTTTGAATCAGGGTATTCAGGAAGAACAGGTTGTTCCAGCTAGATACCGTCAAGAATTCCTGACTATTGCATGGGAACAGATTCATGTTAGAAGTATTTTTCCTTTCCAATATTTTTCTATTGGAGGTTCTCTCATTCCTTTTATTGAGCATAATGATGCGAATCGGGCTTTAATGAGTTCTAATATGCAGCGCCAAGCAGTTCCGCTTTCTCGGTCCGAGAAGTGCATTGTTGGAACTGGATTGGAACGTCAAACAGCTCTAGATTCGAGAGTTTCCGTTATAGCCGAACGCGAGGGAAAGATCATTTCTACTGATAGTCACAAGATCCTTTTATCAAGTAGTGGGAAGACTATAAGTATTCCTTTAGTTACCCATCGGCGCTCTAACAAAAATACTTGTATGCACCAAAAACCTCGGGTTCCATGGGGTAAATCCATTAAAAAAGGACAAATTTTAGCAGAGGGAGCTGCTACAGTTGGTGGGGAACTTGCTTTAGGAAAAAACGTATTAGTAGCTTATATGCCATGGGAAGGTTACAATTTTGAAGACGCAGTACTAATTAGCGAACGTTTGGTATATGAGGATATTTATACTTCTTTTCACATCCGAAAATATGAAATTCAGACGGATACGACAAGCCAAGGCTCCGCTGAAAAAATCACTAAAGAAATACCACATCTAGAAGAACATTTACTCCGCAATTTGGACAGAAATGGAGTTGTTAGGTTGGGATCCTGGGTAGAAACTGGCGATATTTTAGTAGGTAAATTAACGCCTCAGATAGCGAGCGAATCGTCGTATATCGCGGAAGCTGGATTATTACGGGCCATATTTGGTCTTGAGGTATCCACTTCAAAAGAAACTTCTCTCAAACTACCTATAAGTGGAAGAGGGCGCGTTATCGATGTGAAATGGATCCAGAGGGACCCCCTAGACATAATGGTTCGTGTATATATTTTACAGAAACGTGAAATCAAAGTTGGGGATAAAGTAGCCGGAAGACACGGGAATAAGGGGATCATTTCCAAAATTTTGCCTAGGCAAGATATGCCCTATTTGCAAGATGGAACACCTGTTGATATGGTCTTCAATCCCTTAGGAGTACCCTCACGAATGAATGTGGGACAAATATTTGAAAGCTCGCTCGGATTAGCAGGGGATCTGCTAAAGAAACATTATAGAATAGCACCCTTTGATGAGAGATATGAGCAAGAGGCTTCAAGAAAACTTGTGTTTTCAGAATTATATGAAGCCAGTAAACAAACAAAAAATCCATGGGTATTTGAACCCGAGTACCCGGGAAAAAGTAGAATATTTGATGGAAGAACAGGAGACCCCTTCGAACAACCTGTTCTAATAGGGAAGTCCTATATCTTAAAATTAATTCATCAAGTTGATGAGAAAATCCATGGACGTTCTACTGGGCCCTACTCACTTGTTACACAACAACCCGTTAGAGGAAGAGCCAAGCAAGGGGGACAACGAGTAGGAGAAATGGAAGTTTGGGCTTTAGAAGGATTTGGTGTTGCTCATATTTTACAAGAGATACTTACTTATAAATCTGATCATCTTATAGCTCGCCAAGGAATACTTAATGCTACGATCTGGGGAAAAAGAGTACCTAATCACGAGGATCCTCCAGAATCTTTTCGAGTGCTCGTTCGAGAACTACGATCTTTGGCTCTAGAACTGAATCATTTCCTTGTATCTGAGAAGAACTTCCAGGTTAATAGGGAGGAAGTTTGATCGGAATAAATATAAATTCTTTTCTTATTTCTATTTTATGATTGACCAATATAAACATCAACAACTCCAAATTGGACTCGTTTCCCCTCAACAAATAAAGGCTTGGGCTAACAAAAACCTACCTAATGGGGAAGTCGTTGGCGAAGTCACAAGGCCCTCTACTTTTCATTATAAAACCGATAAACCAGAAAAAGATGGATTGTTTTGCGAAAGAATCTTTGGACCCATAAAAAGCAGAATTTGTGCTTGTGGAAATTCTCGAGCGAGCGTAGCTGAAAACGAAGACGAAAGATTTTGCCAAAAATGCGGGGTAGAATTTGTTGATTCTCGGATACGAAGATATCAAATGGGATACATCAAACTCGCATGTCCCGTGACTCATGTGTGGTATTTGAAAGGTCTTCCTAGTTATATCGCGAACCTTTTAGATAAACCCCTTAAGAAATTGGAGGGCCTAGTATACGGCGATTTCTCTTTTGCTAGGCCCAGCGCTAAAAAACCCACTTTCTTACGATTACGAGGTTTATTCGAAGATGAAATTTCATCCTGTAACCACAGCATTTCTCCCTTTTTTTCTACCCCAGGCTTTGCAACATTTCGAAATCGGGAAATTGCGACAGGAGCAGGTGCTATTAGAGAACAATTAGCAGATTTGGATTTGCGAATTATTATAGAGAATTCCTTGGTCGAATGGAAGGAATTAGAAGACGAGGGGTATAGTGGAGATGAATGGGAAGATAGAAAAAGACGAATAAGAAAAGTTTTTTTGATTAGACGCATGCAATTGGCGAAACATTTTATTCAAACAAATGTAGAACCAGAATGGATGGTTTTGTGCTTATTACCGGTTCTTCCTCCCGAATTGAGACCCATTGTTTATAGGTCTGGGGATAAAGTAGTGACTTCGGATATTAATGAACTTTATAAGAGAGTTATCCGTCGGAACAACAACCTTGCCTATCTATTAAAAAGAAGTGAATTAGCGCCAGCAGATTTAGTAATGTGCCAGGAAAAGTTGGTACAAGAAGCCGTGGATACACTTCTTGATAGTGGGTCCCGCGGGCAACCAACGAGGGATGGTCACAATAAAGTATACAAATCACTTTCAGATGTAATTGAAGGTAAAGAGGGAAGGTTTCGCGAGACTCTGCTTGGGAAACGGGTCGATTACTCGGGGCGTTCTGTCATTGTTGTGGGTCCTTCACTTTCATTACATCAATGTGGATTACCTCTAGAGATAGCAATAAAGCTTTTTCAGCTATTTGTAATTCGCGATTTAATCACGAAACGCGCTACTTCTAATGTCAGGATTGCTAAAAGGAAAATTTGGGAAAAGGAACCCATTGTATGGGAAATACTTCAAGAAGTTATGCGGGGACATCCTGTACTGTTGAATAGAGCACCTACCCTGCATAGATTAGGCATACAGGCCTTCCAACCCACTTTAGTAGAGGGGCGTACTATTTGTTTACACCCATTAGTGTGTAAGGGTTTCAATGCGGACTTTGATGGGGATCAAATGGCTGTTCATCTACCTTTATCCTTGGAAGCTCAGGCGGAAGCCCGTTTACTTATGTTTTCTCATATGAATCTCCTATCTCCTGCTATTGGAGATCCTATTTGCGTACCGACCCAAGACATGCTTATAGGACTTTATGTATTAACGATTGGAAACCGTCGGGGTATTTGTGCAAATAGATATAATAGTTGCGGAAACTATCCAAATCAAAAAGTAAGTTACAATAATAATAATTATAAGTATACGAAAGATAAAGAACCCCATTTTTCCAGTTCCTATGATGCACTGGGAGCTTATAGACAGAAACGAATCAGTTTAGACAGTCCCTTGTGGCTCCGATGGAAACTAGATCAACGCGTCATTGGGTCAAGAGAAGTTCCGATTGAAGTTCAATATGAATCTTTGGGGACTTATCATGAGATTTATGCCCACTATCTAATAGTGGGAAATAGAAAAAAAGAAATCCGTTCTATATACATTCGAAGCACTCTTGGTCATATTTCTTTTTATAGAGAAATAGAGGAAGCCATACAAGGATTTAGTCAGGCCTATTCATACACTATCTAAACAAGGAAGTTAGATTCGGCGATGCCCCTTTCGGGGGGCATTCCGATTTCGCTAGTATCATCATTTTTGCCGCGCGAATCCAGATTGAGATTAAGGAAAGGAAGTTAATTAAATTTTCGAATCACTGACTCAGGCCCATTGTCGAATCCTACTCAGCAATTGTCGAATCCTACTCAGCCGAAAAAGGGGGTACTTATGTATGGCGGAACGGGCCAATCTGGTCTTTCATAATAAAGAGATAGACGGAACTGCTATGAAACGACTTATTAGCAGATTAATAGATCATTTCGGAATGGGATATACATCCCATATACTGGATCAAATAAAGACTCTGGGCTTTCATCAAGCCACTACTACATCGATTTCATTAGGAATCGAGGATCTTTTAACAATACCCTCTAAGGGATGGTTAGTCCAAGACGCGGAACAACAGAGTTTTCTTTTGGAGAAACACTATTATTATGGGGCTGTACACGCGGTAGAAAAATTACGCCAATCCGTTGAGATATGGTATGCTACAAGTGAATATTTGAAACAAGAAATGAATTCGAATTTTCGGATAACGGATCCTTCTAATCCAGTCTATCTAATGTCTTTTTCAGGAGCTAGAGGAAATGCATCTCAAGTACACCAATTAGTAGGTATGAGAGGATTAATGGCGGATCCTCAAGGACAAATGATTGATTTACCTATTCAAAGCAATTTACGCGAGGGACTTTCTTTGACAGAATATATAATTTCCTGCTACGGAGCCCGTAAAGGGGTTGTAGATACTGCTGTACGAACAGCGGATGCTGGATATCTTACACGTAGACTTGTTGAAGTAGTTCAACATATTATTGTGCGTAGAAGAGATTGTGGTACTATCCGAGGTATTTCTGTGAGTCCTCAAAATGGGATGACGGAAAAACTTTTTGTCCAAACACTAATTGGTCGTGTATTAGCAGACGATATATATATCGGTTCACGATGCATTGCCGCTCGAAATCAAGATATTGGAATTGGATTAGTCAATCGATTCATAACTGCCTTTCGAGCACAACCATTTCGAGCACAACCAATATATATTAGAACCCCCTTTACTTGCCGGAGCACATCTTGGATCTGTCAATTATGTTATGGTCGGAGTCCCACTCATGGCGATCTGGTCGAATTAGGGGAAGCCGTAGGTATTATTGCGGGTCAATCAATTGGGGAGCCAGGGACTCAACTAACATTAAGAACTTTTCATACTGGTGGAGTATTCACAGGGGGTACTGCCGACCTTGTACGATCCCCTTCGAATGGAAAAATCCAATTCAATGAGGATTTGGTTCACCCCACACGTACCCGTCATGGGCAGCCTGCTTTTCTATGTTATATAGACTTGCATGTAACTATTCAGAGTCAGGATATTCTATATAGTGTGAATATTCCCTCAAAAAGCTTGATTCTAGTGCAAAATGATCAATATGTAGAATCCGAACAAGTAATTGCGGAGATTCGTGCCGGAACGTCCACTTTGCATTTTAAAGAAAGGGTACAAAAGCATATTTATTCCGAATCAGACGGGGAAATGCACTGGAGTACTGATGTTTACCATGTGCCCGAATATCAATATGGTAATCTTCGTCGATTACCAAAAACAAGCCATTTATGGATATTGTCAGTAAGTATGTGCAGATCCAGTATAGCGTCTTTTTCGCTCCACAAGGATCAAGATCAAATGAATACTTATTCTTTTTCTGTTGACGGAAGATATATCTTTGACCTCTCAATGGCTAATGATCAAGTAAGACATAGACTGTTGGATACTTTTGGTAAAAAAGATAGGGAAATTCTTGATTATTCAACGCCGGATAGAATCATGTCCAACGGCCATTGGAATTTTGTCTATCCTTCTATTCTTCAAGATAATTCGGATTTATTGGCGAAAAAGCGAAGAAATAGGTTCGTCATTCCATTACAATATCATCAAGAACAAGAGAAAGAACTAATATCCTGTTTGGGGATTTCTATTGAAATACCCTTTATGGGTGTTTTACGTAGAAATACTATTTTTGCTTATTTTGACGATCCACGATACAGAAAAGATAAAAAGGGGTCAGGAATTGTGAAATTTAGATATAGGACCCTAGAGGACGAATATAGGACCCTAGAGGACGAATATAGGACTCGAGAGGAAGACTCAGAGGACGAATATGGGAGCCCAGAGAACGGATATAGGACCCGAGAGGACGAATATGAAACCCTAGAAGACGAATATAGGACTCTAGAGGACGAATATGAAACCCTAGAAGATGAATATGGGATCCTAGAGGACGAATATGAAACCCTAGAAGACGAATATAGGACTCGAGAGGAAGACTCAGAGGACGAATATGGGAGCCCAGAGAACGAATATAGGACCCGAGAGGACGAATATGGAACTCTAGATGAAGACTCAGAAGACGAATATGGGAGCCCGGAGGAAGGCTCAGAGGACGAATATGGGACTTTAGAGGAAGACTCAGAAGAAGACTCAGAGGACGAATACGGGAGCCCAGAGGAAGATTCCATCTTAAAAAAAGAGGGTTTGATTGAGCATCGAGGAACAAAAGAATTTAGTCTAAAATACCAAAAAGAACTAGATCGGTTTTTTTTCATTCTTCAAGAACTGCATATCTTGCCCAGATCCTCATCCCTAAAGGTACTTGATAATAGTATCATTGGAGTGGATACACAACTCACAAAAAATACAAGAAGTCGACTAGGTGGATTGGTCCGAGTGAATAGAAAAAAAAGCCATACGGAACTCAAAATCTTTTCCGGAGATATTCATTTTCCTGAAGAAGCAGATAAGATATTAGGTGGTAGTTTGATACCACCAGAAAGAGAAAAGAAAGAATCTAAGGAATCAAAAAAAAGGAAAAATTGGGTCTATGTTCAACGGAAAAAAATTCTCAAGAGCAAGGAAAAGTATTTTGTTTCGGTTCGACCTGCAGTCGCATATGAAATGGACGAAGGGAGAAATTTAGCAACACTTTTCCCGCAGGATCTCTTGCAAGAAGAGGATAATCTCCAACTTCGACTTGTCAATTTTATTTCTCATGAAAATAGCAAGTTAACTCAAAGAATTTATCACACGAATAGTCAATTTGTTCGAACTTGCTTAGTAGTGAATTGGGAACAAGAAGAAAAAGAGGAGGCTCGTGCTTCCCTTATTGAGGTAAGAGCAAATGATCTGATTCGTGATTTCCTAAGAATTGAGTTAGTCAAGTCCACTATTTCGTATACACGAAGAAGGTATGATAGGACAAGTGCAGGACCGATTCCCAATAATAGGTTAGATCGCACCAATACCAATTCCTTTTATTCCAAGGCGAAGATTCAATCACTTAGCCAACATCAAGAAGCTATTGGCACCTTGTTGAATCGAAATAAAGAATACCAATCTTTGATGATTTTGTTGGCATCCAACTGTTCTAGAATTGGTTTATTCAAGAATTCGAAATATCCCAATGCGGGAAAAGAATCGAATCCTAGAATTCCTATTCGAGATATTTTTGGGCCCTTAGCTGCTATTGTACCTAGTATATCGAATTTTTCTTCATCTTACTATTTACTAACGCATAATCAGATCCTGTTAAAAAAATATTTGTTCCTTGACAATTTGAAACAAACCTTCCAAGTACTTCAAGGGCTTAAATACTCTTTAATAGATGAAAATCAAAGGATTTCGAATTTCGATAGTAACATCATGTTGGATCCATTCCATTTGAATTGGCACTTTCTCCATCATGATTCTTGGGAGGAGACATCGGCAATAATTCACCTTGGACAATTTATTTGCGAAAATGTATGTCTATTTAAATCGCACATAAAAAAATCTGGTCAAATTTTCATTGTTAATATTGATTCCTTTGTTATAAGAGCAGCTAAGCCTTATTTGGCCACTACAGGAGCAACTGTTCATGGTCATTATGGAGAAATCCTTTACAAAGGAGATAGGTTAGTTACGTTTATATATGAAAAATCGAGATCTAGTGACATAACGCAAGGTCTTCCAAAAGTAGAACAAATCTTTGAAGCGCGTTCAATTGATTCACTATCGCCGAATCTCGAAAGGAGAATTGAGGATTGGAATGAGCGTATACCAAGAATTCTTGGGGTCCCCTGGGGATTCTTGATTGGAGCTGAGCTAACCATAGCCCAAAGTCGTATCTCTTTGGTTAATAAGATCCAAAAGGTTTATCGATCCCAAGGGGTACAGATCCATAATAGACATATAGAGATTATTATACGCCAAGTAACATCAAAAGTGCGGGTTTCCGAAGATGGAATGTCTAATGTTTTTTCACCTGGGGAATTAATCGGATTATTGCGAGCGGAACGAGCAGGGCGAGCTTTGGATGAATCGATCTATTATCGGGCAATCTTATTGGGAATAACAAGGGCTTCCCTGAATACCCAAAGTTTCATATCTGAAGCAAGTTTTCAAGAAACTGCTCGAGTTTTAGCAAAAGCTGCCCTACGAGGTCGTATTGATTGGTTGAAAGGCCTGAAAGAAAACGTAGTTCTGGGGGGGATTATACCTGTTGGTACCGGATTCCAAAAATTTGTGCATCGTTCCCCACAAGACAAGAACCTTTATTTCGAAATTCAAAAAAAAAATCTATTCGCGTCGGAAATGAGAGATATTTTGTTTCTCCATACAGAATTAGTTTCTTCTGATTCTGACGTAACAAACAATTTCTATGAGACATCAGAACCCCCATTTACCCCCAATTATACGATTTAAGGATACATAAAGCGGATTTTTTGACTTTAAACTAGACTTTTGACCTTAGAACACTAACAGGTCAGATTTTAGATTTTTATTTTAATAAGTAAAAGAAGTCAGTTAATTCATTAAGGTTACGTTTATACCATGTATCAATGGCCAATTCTCAGTGGAAGGTTACATCGGAACAATTATTATTTATTTCAAGCTATTTCGGCTCTTTCTTAATCTTCAAAAAGAAATAAATTCCGTAATGGAATGGTAGGATGAAAAAAAAAGAAAAAATCAAAAGGAAGTGTGGAAAAAATGACAAGAAGATATTGGAACATCAATTTGAAAGAGATGATAGAAGCGGGAGTTCATTTTGGTCATGGTATTAAGAAATGGAATCCTAAAATGGCCCCTTACATCTCGGCAAAGCGTAAAGGTACTCATATTACAAATCTCGCTAGAACGGCTCGCTTTTTATCAGAAGCTTGTGATTTAGTTTTTGATGCAGCAAGTCAGGGAAAAAGCTTCTTAATTGTTGGTACCAAAAAAAGAGCAGCGTATTTAGTAGCATCAGCTGCAATAAGGGCTCGTTGTCATTATGTTAATAAAAAGTGGTTCAGTGGTATGTTAACGAATTGGTCGATTACGAAAACTAGACTTTCTCAATTTAGAGACTTAAGAGCAGAAGAAAAGATGGGAAAATTCCACCATCTCCCAAAAAGAGATGTGGCAATCTTGAAGAGAAAATTATCGACCTTGCAAAGATATCTCGGCGGGATCAAATATATGACGAGGTTGCCGGACATTGTGATCGTCCTCGATCAGCAAAAAGAGTATATAGCTCTTCGGGAATGTGCCATTTTGGGGATTCCTACTATTTCTTTAGTCGATACAAATTGTGACCCAGATCTCGCGAATATATCGATTCCAGCCAACGATGACACTATGACTTCAATTCGATTGATTCTTAACAAATTAGTATTTGCAATTTGTGAGGGCCGTTCTCTCTATATAAGAAATCGTTGATTAAGAAGAATAGTGAATTCTTGGGCAACTGCGTAGATTTATGGGATCACTTACTATTCTTTTTTGTTTTGTATAGATAAAAGAAGGGGAATATTGATATATATTAGAGGGTATTGATATATATTATGATCTGATGTGATTTCTTGGTATCCTAAATATAAGATTAATACTTCAAGTTGCTGAGTTGAGAAAGAGATGGTTGAATCAAAAGAATTCCTTTTTTGAAGTTCAATTTTTATCAGAGGACAATATGAATATTATACCATGTTCCATTAAAACACTCAAGGGGTTATACGATATATCGGGTGTAGAAGTAGGCCAACACTTCTATTGGCAAATAGGAAGTTTCCAAATTCATGCCCAAGTACTCATCACTTCTTGGGTCGTAATTACTATCTTGCTAGGTTCAGTTATCATAGCTGTTCGGAATCCACAAACCATCCCGACCGACGGTCAGAATTTCTTCGAATATGTGCTTGAGTTTATTCGAGACTTGAGCAAAACTCAGATTGGAGAAGAATATGGTCCCTGGGTTCCCTTTATTGGAACTATGTTCCTTTTTATTTTTGTTTCGAATTGGTCGGGTGCTCTTTTACCTTGGAAAATTATACAGTTACCCCATGGGGAATTAGCAGCGCCCACGAATGATATAAATACTACTGTTGCTTTAGCTTTACTCACGTCAGCGGCATATTTTTATGCGGGTCTTAGCAAAAAAGGATTGAGTTATTTCGAGAAATATATTAAACCAACTCCAATCCTTTTACCAATTAACATCCTAGAAGATTTCACAAAACCATTATCGCTTAGTTTTCGACTTTTCGGGAATATATTGGCGGATGAATTAGTCGTTGTTGTTCTTGTTTCTTTAGTCCCCTTAGTAGTCCCTATACCGGTCATGTTTCTTGGATTATTTACAAGCGGTATTCAAGCTCTTATTTTTGCAACGTTAGCCGCAGCCTATATAGGTGAATCCATGGAGGGTCATCATTGAATTGACTAGTTTTCGAAATAATCTTTTTTTTTAGCTTAGCTCAATTCATGCATGGTTCCAGATAATCCGCTTGGTTGGAAAACAAAATAGTTAGAAATGCGTATGAATATACAACCTAGAGTTGTAGGAGAGAGAATAGACTATATTACGGAATTGTCAAAGTATATATGCATTAAGGGGGGCGGAGTCAGGCTAGATCTATATCCTTAATGTCTAGAAGTCCAGTCATCTTTTGTGCGGGTTTCCACTTTAAGGAATGATTTTCGAATCCGATTCAATAGAAAATAAGAAAATACGCAAAATAGAAGAAACAAGTGTATATGGGATATTATATATTCCTAAGTTAGATTCATTATCTAATCCGATATATCGAATTCCCTCTATATGGAATTGGATTCCATATCCAGTTCTATGCAGCATATTGTTATCAATTGTATATCTTGATTTAATTCCTATTGGATTTGGATTAGGTCGATTTCAATAGGGGTTCTTCCTCTATTTCGTCTTTTATTATGGATTAGATTATAGGGGAAATAATAGGAACTCAAGGATATCGAAGAGTAAAGAAAGAAGGATGGAATGAAAGAGTTGTTGGTTGGAAAGAAAGAGAAATAGAATAATAAGAATCATATGGATTTACACAAACCTCTAATGATTAGAAACTAAAAATGAGATCTCGAAGTAGTTCGGACAATTCAGATTATCATTTCAATTTGTACTTTTTAGTTACTTCTCCCCAATAGAGCTTAGAAGTAAGAATTTCTTGGTTGATTGTATCCTTAACCATTTCTTTTTTTTTTTTGACACGAGGAACTCACCATGAATCCACTAATTGCTGCTGCTTCCGTTATTGCTGCTGGATTGGCCGTAGGGCTTGCTTCTATTGGGCCTGGAGTTGGTCAAGGTACTGCTGCAGGACAAGCTGTAGAAGGTATTGCGAGACAGCCAGAAGCAGAAGGTAAAATACGAGGTACTTTATTGCTTAGTCTAGCTTTTATGGAAGCTTTAACAATTTATGGACTAGTTGTGGCACTAGCACTTTTATTTGCGAACCCTTTTGTTTAATCCTAAAAAAGAAAATGAGTGCTTTAGATTAGATACTTTTTTCTTTTTTTAGTAAATTGGTATTTGCTTCTGCAATTCCAATTATATCAATACTTTACTCCTATTTATTACTCCTGGAATTATCTATTTATTGGGACAGACAATACCCCACCCCAGGAAGGGCTGATTTGAGGATGATCAATTTAGAGGATATGCTCGCCTTCTTCCTTCCCGTCCTTAGTTTAGGACAGTGGAAAGTCTTTTTCCTTTTATTTTAGGAATTTTGAGAACATTTCAACAAAGGAGGTCTTTCACAGGTCAAACGAGACCTAAGACTTAATCTAAAATAAATTACTAGATTGAATCTATTTGCATTAAAAAAAAATTGCATTAAAAAAACCGATCAAAAAAGGGCGAGCGAAGTAAGTGATCGAAAAACTTTGTTCTTTGTTCGTCCTATCTATAAGAGGAGAGCATATGAAAAATGTAACCCATTCTTTCGTTTTTTTAGCTCACTGGCCATCCGCTGGGAGTTTCGGGCTTAATACCGATATTTTAGCAACAAATCTAAT